ACGGAACGAAATTCATTTGATTGATATATGGATATATTTACCTAACAATTCGACATAGATCCACGCTATTTCACATGTGATGAAGAGATTCGGTTTGTTCCCCGAAACGAAGTTCCCAGATTTTCCGATTTTTAATTTGTTAATTTCCCAGCTTAGTACCATATAGGAATAGGCCTATTTCATCTTAAGAAGGAGTGGGTAATTGGATGAAAGTAAGTGGAAGAAGTGAAGTTGAATCTTCTTTTAGGTCGGACCAATGACTTCCCCAAGGGGTCCTCTACTTTCGCCCTTTTATTATTTTTTTTAGTTTGTTTTTTTAATAGCAATTTCTATAAGAGATTTTTATTTTAGAATAGAATGGTGATTAGAATGAGTGATTGATGAATATAACAGACAAATCAAAAAATGCTATTCATATGGGATCAGAAAGGGCGGAAAGATCCTTCCGATCTAGTCATACCATTCAATTATATTGACAATTTAAAAAAACTGTTCATACTAAGTATGATGGCAGTCGGGCAAGTATGCCCTCATCGTCTAGTGGTTCAGGACATCTCTCTTTCAAGGAGGCAGCGGGGATTCGACTTCCCCTGGGGGTAGGGTACTACGAAAGGGCGTTCATCGTGGATTATAAAGAAGCCTAGACTTGATTCTTCCTGGGTCGATGCCCGAGCGGTTAATGGGGACGGACTGTAAATTCGTTGGCAATATGTCTACGCTGGTTCAAATCCAGCTCGGCCCAATAATTTGCCGATCCGCCATGAAATGATATAACCCCTTTAGTTTTCCAGAAATGCCAGATACGAAAGAATCAAAGTCCAATTATCTGATATATCCCTACCGCTATTTATTTATTTGATTTGTTCCATTTATTTGTTCCCATAAATTCTGATCTTGTTTTTCTTTGTGGACATTGAAAAACGAATTACCAATCGATGATTTGGCAATAACGAACGGATTGCTAGTAATCCGTGCTGCTCTCACTAACGTGTATATCCGTGTGGATATCAATATCTCGCTCACGTCTCCGTTCCAACACGTCGATTTTTATCTAAAGAGAAATGCAATGTTTTGAATGAAATCATAAGAATATGGATTCGGTACTTTTTACCTGCCCGGGATTGTAGTTCAATTGGTCAGAGCACCGCCCTGTCAAGGCGGAAGCTGCGGGTTCGAGCCCCGTCAGTCCCGATGGAGCCAAATCCAATAAAAAAAAGACATCAATATATCGCGCCTTTTTCTGTTAAACTGGGTGAAAATACAAAGGTAGAATTTCATGCCTAATGCTATCCTTTTCTTTTTTTTTTCAAAAAAATTATATCATAAAAAAATGAAAAAGGAGTTTCGAACTTAACCCCTTCCTTTTTTCTATTTCGTTTCGATTGTTTGTTTGGTTTATTTCGAAACCGTTTGTAAACAACGGAAGGGGAAGCGGGTAGTTGGTTGTACAAGTAAGGCGGTCGATTATAAAAAAGACAGAATGTAAAAGAATGATAAATAAAAAAAGTATTACTATTTTAAAAAAGTATTACTATTCAAGTAAAGGAATTCTTTTGATTGAATTCGGGATTCAAGTTTGTATTCGATGTGGGATAAAAGATCTTCCTATGTTATACTATTGAATTCTCGACGATGAATCGACTTGACAGTCAGATATTGTTATTCATGATATTGATCCCATTCGCTATCATCGAAATGTAATTCATCCCATTGAATTTACAAGCGAAAGGGTTATCATCCCTATGGGATTAAATCCCGACTTATTGTGAAGTAAAAAAACCAAACGATGAGATTATGGAAGTAAATATTCTCGCATTTATTGCTACTACACTGTTCGTTCTAGTTCCTACTGCCTTTTTGCTTATAATATACGTAAAAACGGTCAGTCAAAGTGATTAATTTGAATGAAACTTGACTTCTTAGTTCTTATCAATGATTTAAGAAAAAAATTCCAATTTCACGTCTTAGTCTTAAATGAAATGAACGGACTAGAATCAGCAGTAGCCTACGAGATCCGATAGTATGGTAGAAAGATTCATATATGAGTCTTTGTACCATACTATTTATTTTTATTATTGTAATGTAGAAAGATAGAAACTTAGTAGAGATCAATCTACAATATGGATATGTATCTTCATACATGTTAATATGGCTTAAATATATGTAATGTACATAGTATCTCAATTCTATTTCTTTGCTTCATCTATTTGTATTTTATTTTTGTTCATTCCAATCAATCTTAAATAATTGAAAGGAGGCTCTTACGATTTTCGAATTTCTTGATTTCTGATTAGTTTCAATATGAATCCCGGTATCCATTAGAATCAAATCAATGGAAGAAAAACAAACTTGGGCATATATTACTAAAAGACTAAAAGAAAGCAAGTTAATAAAAGAAAATAAAATATGAAAGAAATAAAGTAATCTTTTTTTAGCATTCCGGAGAAGTAATTGATTGAGGGGTTTTCAGATGATCCAAGGGGTTCTATGGTCCCTTGTTCAGATTTCAAAAGAGGTACCCCAGCGATTTGCAACCCTTGAGCCATGATATGAAACGAGTCAATAAAGCATAGCAGAAATGAAATTTAGAAAATAATCAAACAAGTGGTAAGTGCAAAATATGTGACTTGACCTAGGCACAATCTTATTATTTTTAAATATTAAATCGTGAACCCCTTTCTTTTCTCTTTGAACAGTAAAAAGGCCAATAAAGAAAAAAAGTAAAAAGAAAGAAAAAAGTAAAAAGGAGTCCGGGTTTCCGCGTTCTTCCTCATTGTCCATATATAACTCCGGGAAGAGCCGGTTCAGAAAAACAAAATAGAAATTTTAGGAAGACTTCGGTTGGAATAAAATTCCTATTTTTCATATCCCCCTTCCTTTCAAAATAGGAATAGGGGAATTTGTGAAATATCTGTTTGATTTGGATTCTGAAAGAGTATTATTCATATAGATTATGAATTGTATTCTATTCATAATAGAATACAAATACAATTACCTCGCTAGACTCCCCAAGACAATAGAATTCCGAAATGAAGATATTTTGATTAATTAAATTTCGAAATTCCGAAATGGAATTAAATTATTGAATTAAATCTATTAAATATTTAGTTAATTATTATATTAATTTCATTATTTAATAATTAATATAATGAAATTAATATAATTAAAAAGGCTTTGCAGAACGATCTAGAAAAAAAGTGATACTGTTTGATTTCCCAACTCAATTATTAGTATCTCTAGAGTCCACTTCTTCCCCATACTACGAGCGAAAGGGAAAATGTAAAGACTACCATTAAAGCAGCCCAAGCGAGACTTACTATATCCATGTGAATTATGCCCCTATCTCTATGAATATGAAGAAATTATTCCATTATTGTTTCCTAATAATAGTAGAATCACTGGCGCAGAGTCAAAAAGGGATTCTGAACCAACCCCCTTGATGAAAGACTCCAATAAATATGAAACGCTTCAATAAATCCACTTAGAACAAGTTCGTATATGATTTCTAGTCGAATCGGTAAAACAAAACAAAATACACAGCCGCACCTTTCTTTGGAAGTATCAAAGAGAATGTGACCTAATATGTAGTAATAATAAGACCTTTTCGTTTTTTTTTGTTGTCCTTGATTATTATTTGATTATTATTAAGTATCATCATCATTAGCCAATTATCCATCCAATCAGATATTGATTGAATGCACGTATGCTCAGAGACTCTCATGAGTCTGTATACTATGTATACTGTCTACAAAGTATCTCCTGACCCTTGCATAACTATTAATTCATTAATTCGATTCTCCCTGGGACTATTCAATCTAATTCAAGACCCGGTCAGTAGACCCTACATTAGCAGTGGAAATAAATCGGTAACTCTTGATTTGATATGATAGCACTTCCACTACTCGAATCTTTCCGTGAATTCTAAATGCAAGGATTGACAGCACTTTAAAGAGCAGAAACCCCAGCTATTTAGAATAGTGTCAAGAGTCGCGTCGCATCCTTTGCTGCAAAAGATTCGGCGAGTTATACCAGCCAAGCAGAATAAGAGATTTTGAGTCTTATCGTTTGTTGATCAGGCGACACCCAGATTTGAACTGGGGAAAAAGGATTTGCAGTCCCCCACCTTACCGCTCGGCCATGTCGCCAAAACGATCCAAAATATATGAAAAAATTTCCCTTTTGCTTGTTTTGGGGGGTACTCAATGTCTTTTTTTTTGTACTTCCTTCTGAAATCTTGTTTTTATTAATTCCTTGCCTAAAAAAAATCTGTCCTTTTTTTTGGAGGGTCCCCATTTCTTCAATTGCTTTTAGAGTATCTCAAAGCACACAATATCTTAATCCCTCTCTTTTCTCTTTCTTTTTTTTTTTCTATTGAAAAAAGAAATGTGTATTTTCAGTCACAAAAGCAAAAATTCAGGACAATTTTGAACCATTAACTAGTGACTGAAAATTCATGATCTATTCTTGGATTTAAATTTGAAGGTTTGTTTCCTAATGATAAATCATAGAAGAAAATCCAAATTGATACCTACCTAATTGGTATTGGTTTTTTTCTCTAAAAAACCTTCTCAATTTCAATTATAACAGCAATTATGAGTATATGTAAACCCCAAACATAAATAGTTTCGCGGCAAGCTTCTAGCTTATCGGTTATCTTATCTGCGGATGATGCCTCTCTATAGGGAATTTGCCGAAAATTGTTGTACTGCAATTTTTATTTTCTCTTCAATCAAAATTTTGATAGAGCCCAACACGCGCTGTCACGAATCGAACTATGCAATAAACGGGGGTGATGGATATATAGATAGCTATATGGGCAGGGTTTACTAAATACAAGACTTCTTACGCACTTCAATCCTATTCTAAAAATTCTACTAAAAAAAGAAAAGGGGGTTCTCCGCAATCTGAACACTGGAATCCACGAATATGTCTTTATCTCAGCGAATAGATCAAATCACAACTTTTCTTTATTTTTGTTTTTATGGTATCCAAGCGGATTG